GATTATGTTTCGCAATTTCATAACCCAATTTTTCAATTTCTAAGTAACCTTGGATACAAATCACGATAATGTATATTGTTCCTCGAATCTGTCATTGAGAGGTAAAGGATTAAATCCTTTTAAGAAATAAAGTTTTTGATCGGAATATGAATCAAACCGAAAGACCCCTTAACTATTAAGGGGGTTAATAGAACGAATCACACTTTTACCACTAAACTATACCCGCTACAATGCGATTATTGTATACAAATGGACCTTTTGTCGATTTTGTCGAAGAGGGGAATTGGACGTAATCAAGATAGGATTAGAAAAGAATCATGAAAAAATGAGATTCCGAAAAGAAAGGGGCCTTATTTAAATAACTAAGTTCTCTCTTTTCTTTTGCTGGAGGAGTTTTGATAGATAGGGCTCGCCAAAACAAACCATTGAAATTATAACATAAAAATGCATTGTGTGTAAGAATTCATAGTTTTCTTTTTTGATTCCCCTAAGGTAGTAAAGTCAATCAAAAAAGAAGAAAGAATAATAAGAAATGACACAAAGTCCTTCTTCTTTTTTTTTGTTGTTCAACCATTTTTGTTTTCAAATCAGATAAATCATTTTATTTAGGATTCGTTGAAACAAAAAAAAAGGCCCGGCTAGGTACTGACCAGGCCAGGCCATGGAAATAAAAAGGCCCTTTCGAACAAAATCAAAGCAAAGAGGTCTTCTTTAGTTTTCTTTCTATTGTTTGTATCTTTTGAATCTTTCGCGTCCTTACTTTATCTAAATAGAATTGCTGATAAAAATTGTACATCGTTATATAATAAAGACAGAGAAAGAACGAATTTTTGAATCCTTAGATTATATGTAATGTAACATAGTAATTATCTTTTTCAATTGGGAGAGATGGCTGAGTGGACTAAAGCGGCGGATTGCTAATCCGTTGTACGAGTTTTTCGTACCGAGGGTTCGAATCCCTCTCTTTCCGTTTCCGTTGATCACTTGATATTTGATTTATCTTTCCAATTTTGCAAACTTTTTTCTAGTTAAACGCGTGGAATAGAAAAAATCCTAAGAAAATTTAAAAATCAAGCAAGGAAAACTGATTTTTTATTTTATTCTTCACGTCCAGGATTACGTCCTGGATCATTAGATAGGAATCCAAAGATGAAGAGAGAAACAAAGAATATCACTACTGTGTAAACGAAGAGTTTGAGAGTAAGCATTACACAAGCTCCAAGATCATTTTTTGAAAAAAAAAGAGAATAGATCCTCTATTTTTATACCACATATCGTGTTTTGACACCAAGAAATGAAGTGCTTTCTAGAAATAGAAAATAATTTTCAGAAATGAAAATTCATTTCATTTGTAAGAAGAGTCCTTCATTACATTACCAAACAAAAACTTATTTCATACCCACAATTAGATATTGTGGGGGACCCTAATAGGATAAGGTCTTTCACTGGAAAGGGGTCCGAATGGGAAAATGGGATGAGTCGGATTTATCGCAGCTATCCACGAATTTCAATTTTGAATCGAGGATTGATACTGTAAGACTTATCTGATCTTATCAATTGTTAGAATTTTTTTTTTTTTCTTGAATAAATCATGACTTTTCTACGATAGTATTAAAGATCTCATCGAAAACTTACAGCAGCTTGCCAAACAAAGGCTAAGAGAAAAAAGAGTAGAGGTATGACTGGCATAATATCTACGATTGGATTCAAAAAAGCATAGGCCTCGGGCAATTTGGCCAAGAAAGGACTACTCGAATAAAGAGTAGAATTAAGACAGATACAGATTAAACTAAAGATATTAAGCATAACAGACATTTTGTTCTTGGAGATAATTGCATTTTGATTGAGTTATTGATATAAGGAAAAATGAAGAAAGTAAGGTTGACAAAAAGATCCTTCTTTTTCTTTGAATCCACCCAATCAAAACTCCTCCAATTCTCAACAGAGAATAGAAGAAATTATACTTTCATACAATATCTTAATTGAATTCTATGTAATGATCAATAAATTCAGGTAAATTCTATACCTACATGTATAAAAATTCTAAAAAAAATCTAATCTATTTTATAGATATTTGGACTGAAATTGACGAACAACCAAGAACAATATTATTCTTTATTAGTGTCCAATAGAAATTGGGGCGTGGCCAAGTGGTAAGGCAACGGGTTTTGGTCCCGCTATTCGGAGGTTCGAATCCTTCCGTCCCAGAGCATATCCATTCTATCAGAATAAAGATTGCTTTTTTGAACAACGTTCTGTTTAAAGGTCTAATATTGGATAGAATGTGATTCATGTTTCTGATTTTGAATCGAAATGCGAAAGAACCAATATTCCCTATCCCAATTATTCATTTTCTGTGGATTTCTGAATTCTAAACAAGAGGGAGTTCTTAGTACTAATGAAATTCAATCAATGGGATTAAGTCTTTTAAGACTGGGTTAGGGTAAAATAAAAATAGGAGCAAGAACTTAATCTGGACTTGTTTGTCTTTGTACCTAGACAAGATAGTCTGTCTGTATTCCGTAAAAAAGAATCCTTTTTTTATTTATAACTCATCATTCCCATAAAATTGGGGGGGTAGATAGGAATTAATTAGCAACGGAAAGTCTTAATTTAAATATCTGTTGTGTCTGTCCGAATCCCATTAACAAAGAATCAAGTTACATATGCAACCGATGTATTTTCTTTGAACCTCATTTTTAGGTATTTCGTCTTTGGCTTTAATGAATAATTTAAAATTTATGTAACGATTGAGACGGGGGGGTTATTCATAAATTTGATTCACTTTATTTTATGTCAAGATTGTAGAAAGATTACTGAACCCCAGCTTAAACAAAATATGAAAATACATATAAAATAAAGAAATGCTTAGCTTATATGTATTATTCTTATGGTTCTATTTCAGTAACAATAGTCTTTCGATTTTTATGAAAAATAACTGTGATCTCTTAAATGTAAAAATAAATGTAAAATTTTAATATTTAATTAATCTTTAACATAGAATATCCATAACAGTGACAATTGTTCAGCCTATCTGATAGATACGAAAACCCCCTATTCGTTCATCTGGTTCATAAAATTAGAATCGAAAGTATAAGCACCTAAATCTTTCCTTACATCAGCTTTTTTATCCATCTCACGAAAAAAAGAAATTGGATTTCTTGTTACATCTCTTTATCTTCTTTAAATCATTGATAATTCAATTTGAAAAGAAATAGAGATTTCTCTTTCTTATGATGATCAAATGTAGTCAAATTTTATTGAAATTCAAATAATAATGTCGAATTTTTCAATTCAATTAGAAATAGTTTTAATGATTTCTTATGAGCTGAATCTTTGGGACTCAAAGAAATGGGAGCTGGGTTAATCTATCCTATTGAGTCACTTGAAGATGCAGATTCAAAAAGAATTGATTTATTCGTCTTATTTATGTTATTTTTTTTTTTTTTATATATAAATGTTGCATTCATAGACTAAAAGATGGGGTCTTGCTAAGACTTCTTTAGAAAAATATCTAACCATCTGTGTATCGAAGAAAAAGTATAGATTACTATGTCTATGTACCGACTGAACCAATGACTATTCATGATTCCATAACTGAATCAATTCCATACTGGTTTTAAATTAGAGGAATGTGTTATGGTAAAACTTCGTTTGAAACGATGTGGTAGAAAGCAACGTGCGACTTGAAGGACACGATCCGTTGTGGATTCTTACATCCACCATTTTATATAGGAATAAAGGTGCTCTTGACTCGACATCCTTTGTTCTGTTCCACTAGAACCCCTCTTTTTTGGGGGGGTTGTAATGTAAATAGTCCATGATGGAGCTCGAGTAGAAAATATTGATTAATTTCTCGGGGGCAAGGGTCTAGGGTTAATGCCAATCAATAAATTGGAACAACTTCGTAAGTATATCTTCGATATAGAAATCGAACGGATCAAATTCGAGCAAGTTTTCAATTCAAAACAAAAGGAAAATTTGTTGGAATTGATAAAACTTTTTCTAGCCAAAGTGTATCACGTGGGAATCAACCGTTCGTATGATTCTTTAATATAAAGAAATCACAAAAAGGGTATGTTGCTGCCATTTTGAAAGGATTAAGAAGCACCGAAGTAATGTCTAAACCCAATGATTTAAATAAAGGATCCCAGAACAAGGAAACACCGTTTCAATTGTCTCACTACCTGGATCAGAATAAAAAAAAATCTAAATAGCTTTTAAACGAGACAAAAAAAGGGGGTTAAAGACCACTCAATAAATGAAATGAATTGCCTAAAGATTTTCTTTTGAGCTATTTGAGAGTTATCCAACTTGAGTTATGAGTACAAATGATTTTTTTTTCGGTTTTCAGGAAGCGGGAGTAAGAAAAAAAGGAATTAAATCATAGTCTAATTGATTTGAGATTTGATGATTTTATGGACCATTTGCCATTCATTAGAATTCTATACATAGAAAAAACTTCGAATCATTTTTTCTCGAGCCGTACGAGGAGAAAACTTCCTATACGTTTCTAGGGGGGTATTTTTCATCTACATCTATCCCAATGAGCCGTCTATCGAATCGTTGCAATTGATGTTCGATCCCGAAGAGAAGGAAGAGATCTTCGGAAAGTGGGTTTTTATGATCCGATAAAGAATCAAACTTATTTAAATGTTCCTGCTATTCTATATTTCCTTGAAAAGGGTGCTCAACCTACAGGAACTGTTCAGGATATTTTAAAGAAGGCGGAGGTTTTTAAAGAACTTCGCTCTAATCAAACGAAATTCAATTAAGGAAACAAAAAGGGGGTAGTGACTCGTATACAATTTTGGACAAACTTTCTCTACTAGTTTTTTTATTTCCCTTTTTTCTTGCTGTATTCGTATCTATTTATCATAGCTTCCATAGAATCCCATGTTTTAGAACGGCAAAATCCTATTTTATTGATCTTAGAAATATAAAAATCTGGCAGTCCCTTCAATTGGGTGGTTTTCGTTGGAACTCTTAACAACCGAGGA